TAATATAGCATAAAACATAAAAACAGGCTGGATAAAGAAAAAAAACATAAATATATAAATATGATGTGTCATGATATGTATATTAGTATTAGTGGGGGATTATGGGACAAAAAATAAATCCACTTGGTTTCAGACTTGGTATAACCCAAGGTCATCATTCTTTGTGGTTTGCACAACCAACAATGTATTCCGAAGGTCTACAAGAAGATCAAAAAATACGAGACTTTATCAAAAATTCTCTACAACAAAATATAAAAATATCCTCCGGCATTGAGGGAATTGCACGTATAGAGATTCAAAAAGGAATCGATCTGATTCAGGTCCTAATCTATATAGGATTCCCAAAGTTATTAATAGAGGGTAGAGCTCGAAGAATCGAAGAATTACAGATGAATGTACAAAAAGAATTAAAGTGTATGAACCGAAAACTCAATATTGCTATCACAAGAATTGCAAATCCTTATGGACATCCTTATATTCTTGCAGAATTTATAGCTGGACAATTAAAAAACCGAGTTTCATGTCGTAAAGCAATGAAAAAAGCTATTGAATTGGCTGAACAGGCGGGTACAAAAGGAATTCAAGTACAAATTGCAGGGCGTATCAATGGAAAAGAAATTGCACGTGTTGAATGGATCAGAGAAGGTAGGGTTCCTCTACAAACTATTCGAGCTAAAATCGATTATTGTTCTTATACTGTTAAAACTCTTTATGGAGTACTAGGAATAAAAATTTGGATATTTGGGGACGAAAACAAATAAACCCGTACTTTCTTTGTTTTTGTGTTGTACCCCCAGAACAGAAAATTACAAACTTTTTGATTTTTTATTCGTTTTCTCTTCAATAAAAAAAACGAGAAATTCTAGCAATTATATTCTAATTATATTCTATAGGTTTGAATAAAAATTCGATTGATAATTTCATCTTGATATAATTGCTATGCTTAGTCCCAAACGAACCAGATTCCGTAAACAACATAGAGGACGAATGAAAGGAATATCTTGTCGAGGTAATAATATTTCTTTCGGTAGATATGCTCTTCAGGCACTTGAACCCGCGTGGATTACATCTAGACAAATAGAAGCGGGGCGCCGGGCAATGACACGGCATGTACGCCGCGGGGGGAAAATCTGGGTGCGCATATTTCCAGACAAACCAGTTACGGTAAGACCTGCAGAAACACGTATGGGTTCGGGAAAAGGGTCTCCGGAATATTGGGTAGCTGTCGTTAAACCCGGTAGAATACTTTATGAAATAGGCGGAGTCGGAGAAAATATAGCCCAAAAGGCAATTTCAATAGCGGCTTCAAAAATGCCTATACGAACTCAATTCATTACATTACTTCTGGATAAAAATGTAGAAGATGGAATCCAGCCAAACTAAACCAAACTAAAGAAAAAAGCCTACGGGGATAAAAAAACAATTGCAAGTTTTTTTTTGACAAACCAATATTTCTTTTTTTACTTCTCCTTTTAAATTTTAAAGAAGAGATTCAAAAAATGATTCAACCTCAAACCCATTTGAATGTAGCGGATAACAGTGGGGCCCGAGAATTAATGTGTATTCGAATCATCGGGACTAGTAATCGACGATATGCTCAGATAGGTGACATTATTGTTGCTGTGATCAAGGAAGCATTGCCAAATACACCCCTCGAAAAATCAGAAGTGATCAGAGCTGTAATTGTACGTACTTGTAAAGAATTCAAACGTGACAATGGTATGATAATCCGATATGATGACAACGCTGCAGTTGTCATTGATCAAGAAGGAAATCCAAAAGGAACTCGAATCTTTGGTGCGATCGCCCGGGAATTGAGACAGTTAAATTTCACTAAAATAGTTTCACTAGCACCTGAGGTATTATAAATATAGAAGAAGAGTCCTTGATAGAGTTTATACTAAACAATTTTCTGAAATAGATGAAATTCATTAGTAGAGTGTGTCTGACGCATATACTTTGAAACTAAATTGATAAACTAAGAAACTAAACTGATAAACTAAGAATTTCAAAATGTAAAAAAAAAAAAGAACATGTCAATATACCTAAAACTATAGACAACACCCTTTTTAGTTTATCATGGCTAGGGACACTCTTGCTGACATAATAAACTCTCTACGAAATGCGGATATGAATAGAAAAGGAACGATTCGAGTACCATGTACTAACATCACCAAAAACATTATTAAAATACTTTTACGAGAGGGTTTTATTGAAAACGCCAGGAAACATCGTGAAAGCGAAAAGTCTTTTTGTGTTTTAAAGCTACGACATAGAAAGGGGCTACAAAAACCTCGTTTGAATTTAAAACGAATAAGTCGACCCGGTCTACGAATCTATTCTAATTATCAACGAATTCCGAGAATTTTAGGCGGAATGGGGATTGTAATACTTTCTACTTCTCGGGGTATAATAACAGATCGAGAGGCTCGACTAGAAGGAATCGGCGGAGAACTTTTGTGTTATATATGGTAATTTTTCTGATATCCGAATTTTCTTCGGAATTTCCTTTTTGTTAAAAAAAAAAAAAAAGAAAGGAAAGGAAAAGGGCGGGTTTCTAATCTCACTCCTCCTACATTAATTAGTTAATACTTTAATTTAAGGGGGTTTTACGTGGAATGAAAGAACAAAAATGGATTCATGAAGGTTTAATTACTGAATCACTTCCCAATGGTATGTTTCGGGTTCGTTTAGATAATGAAGATTTCATTTTAGGTTATATTTCGGGAAGAATACGGCGCAGTTTTATACGTATACTACCTGGGGATAGGGTAAAAATTGAAGTAAGTCGTTATGATTCAACTAGAGGACGTATAATTTATAGACTCCGCAATAAAGATTCGAAGGATTAAGTAGTTTTTCTACTTTTAATTTTCCCATCTCGAGAGATAAAATCGGCAAGGTTCCAATCGAAAGAAAGATATTTTCTTCCTATAAGTATATTGAGAATTAAGTTTGGGAATGACAAATATGAAAATAAGAGCCTCTGTTCGTAAAATTTGTGAAAAATGTCGACTGATCCGTAGACGAGGACGAATTATGGTAATTTGTTCTAACCCTAAACATAAACAAAGACAAGGCTAATCTTTCTAAAAATTTGAAATAATTTTGATTTCATTTTGAATATATATATTTTTTTATTTATTTTTATTTTAGAATATCAAAAATAGAAATAAATAATAACTAGAATAAATCATAGTAATAGTCAAAACAAAATAATAAAAAGAAAGATCTTTATAAGAACATGATGTAGAAAAAAGGAACTATTTTGACATAAGATGGGTATATCTCTAACTTATATTTATGTATTTTTGAGAGAATAAAAATGAGAGAATAAAATATGGCAAAAACTATACCAAAAATGGGTTCACGTAGGGGTGGACGTATCGGATCACGGAAGAATGCACGTAGAATACCAAAAGGAGTTATTCATGTTCAAGCAAGTTTCAATAATACCATTGTGACTGTGACGGATGTACGGGGTCGGGTTATTTCTTGGTCCTCCGCTGGCACGTGTGGATTCAAGGGTACAAGAAGAGGGACACCTTTTGCTGCCCAAACTGCGGCAGGAACCGCTATTCGTGCAGTAGTGGATCAAGGGATGCAACGAGCAGAAGTTATGATAAAAGGTCCTGGCCTCGGACGAGATGCGGCATTAAGAGCTATTCGTAGAAGTGGTATACTGTTAAGTTTCGTACGGGATGTAACTCCTATGCCACATAATGGCTGCCGGCCCCCTAAAAAAAGACGCGTGTAAAAAAAAAGCATTGAAGAGATTTCAAGAGAAATAAATAATTCAATGATTTGAGAAAATTCTATTACTTATGGTTCAAGAGAAAGTAAGAGTATCTACTCGGACACTACGGTGGAGGTGTGTTGAATCCAGAAAAGACAGTAAGCGCCTTTTTTATGGACGCTTTATTCTGTCTCCACTTATGAAGGGTCAAGCCGAGACAATAGGGATTGCGATGCGGAGAGCTTTGCTTGGAGAAATGGAAGGAACATCTATCACACGTGCAAAATCTGAAAAAATACCACATGAATATTCTACCATAATGGGTATTCAAGAATCGATACATGAGATTTTAATGAATTTGAAAGAAATTGTATTGAGAAGTAATTTGTATGGAATTCAAGACGCTTCTATTTGCATCAAGGGTCCGGGTTATGTAACTGCTCAAGACCTCATCTTACCCCCTTCTGTCGAAATCGTTGATAATACACAGCATATAGCTATACTAACGGAGCCTGTTGATTTTTGTATTGGATTACAAATCGAGAGGTATCGCGGATATCATAAAAAAACGACCAATAACTTACAAGACGGAAGTTTTCCTATCGATGCTGTATTCATGCCTGTTCGAAATACAAATTATAGTATTCAGTCTTATGGAAATGGAAGCCAAAAAGACGAGATACTTTTTCTCGAAATATGGACAAATGGAAGTTTAACCCCTAAAGAAGCACTTCATGGAGCCTCTCGGAATTTGATTGATTTATTTATTCCTTTTCTACACGGGGAAGAAGAAAACTTACATTTCGAAAATGATCCGTACAAGATTAATTTAACTCCTTTTACTTTTCATAATAGATTTACAAAATTAAAGAAAAACAAAAAAGAAATAGCATTGAAATCTATTTTTATTGATCAATTAGAATTGACTCCTAAGACCTATAACTGTCTCAAGAGATATAATATACATACATTATTAGACCTTTTAACTAAGAGTCAAGAAGAACTTATGAAAATGGAACATTTTCGCAGTGAAGATTTGAAACATATTTTGAATATTCTAGAAAAAAGAAATTGCGCAATTTCTTTTCCAAACGGGCCACTACTTTAAAACCCATTGTATTTGTTTTATAAAATGAAACAAATACAATGGATATGGATTTTGAATTGGGGATCTTTAGCACAATCAATATATTCAGACTAGATCAACAAATTAATTTGAATTCTATTCTATGATAGAAAAATCGCCTTGAAGCAACTACTCCCT